ATGTGAATGAACCATAACTATGTAGTCCTATTCCTAATAGATTGACCCCAAAATAGCATATCCAAATTATAAGAAATCCAATAGAAGCCAAAATTGAAGAATTTGTGCTGTCCCAATTCTTATTTGTTCTAGTGTGTAAATAAATTGCGAATATAGTCCAAGTAATAAATGCCCAAGTCTCTTTTGGGTCCCAATTCCAATACGATCCCCATGCTTCATTAGCCCATACTGCTCCCGAAAGAATACCTATGGTTAAAAAGATAAATCCTAGACTAATGACACGACAACTCCAACAATCCAATTGCTCAATCAATTGATACCTGTGATAATTTCGAAACGAAAGAAAAGAAGTGTTTCGTAAAATATTGTTTCTTTCATTCGCGTATTGGATCTTATCAAAGGAAAATGGTCTAATTAATATTAATAATAAATTATTATTTTTACAAAAGATTTCCATATTTTTTCGAAATGTAATGACTAGAAGAGCTACGGATAATAATGATCCACATAAGAGGGCTGCATAGCTCAATACCATCATACTTACATGCATCATTAACCACTGGGATTGGAGAGCGGGTACTAATATTGTGGATTGATGCATTTCAGTTAAAAGACCTGAAGTAGCAAAGCCTTGAGTAAAAATAGCACTTGGTGCAGTTATTGCACTTAAAAGTTTATTTTTATGGTTCCTAAAATACGGAATCATATGGATAATGGAAAAACTCCATGAAAGAAACATTAATGATTCATATAAATTACTTAAGGGGAAATGCCCCGAATCAACCCAACGAGTAACTAATAATCCAGTTATACAAAACAAAGTAGCTATCATAGCCTTTTCTGACGAATTATATAATTCTACGATTTCGTGGACTAATAAAGTCATAAAAAAAATTGTAATTACAATTGAAACGATCGAAAAAGAAATGTGAGTTAATATATGTTCTAAAGTAAAAAATATCATAAAAAATCCTAAAAAATATAAGATGCCGCCACTCGGACTCGAACCGAGATGCTCTAGCACTGCTTCCTAAGAGCAGCGTGTCTACCAATTTCACCATAGCGGCTTGTTCGAAATCATAATAGCTCATCTATATTGAATCGTCGAGATTCAAGGAACTAATTCAATTCAATATCCTTTAGGATACATTAAAATGAAAGTCGATGAATAAAAATCGCTCAAATTCCTATTTGAACGTTCAATAATCGTTCCAATTTTTTTGTAGAAGAATTCTTCTACATATCACAATAGGCGATTCCATCTTCTATTGATCAGTTCAAAATAACAAAAAAAGATATTAGTTAATGAGAATAATTCATCTTATAAATTGAAATTCAATTCACCAATTTTTCGATTCATATTGATTCATATTATTCCAATACTTGATTATTCTTTTGTCGCACAAAAAAACTTTTTGAGTTCCCAGTAGAAAGAGATTTTGCTAAAGAAAAAGCGTTTAGCACTGCCCAAAACGCTTTCATTTTCCAAATGTTTTTACGAATACGCTTTTTTAATAGCGAAGTACGTTTCTTCGGAACCGCCATTCAAAAAAAAGAGGTTACTTATTGTTATAGTTAAATGTGAAAGACATGTACTGTTTGTTCAAAATGAATCGTTCTTTCTTTTTATTCCTTACCCATTATTTTCCTAGATGATACTTACTTCATAACATATATCATGAATATGATAATATACAATATTCATATTGTGAATTGCAGAAAGTATTCCCTAGGAATACTTTGAGATTCTTTTTATTTTTTTCAAAAGTAATTTTTTGTTTTACATTTTTATTACATATATTTTACAAAAATAAATGAAAAGAAAAAAAAGTTTTTCATAAGCGTAAGTTGTTTTATTGGAATGGAAACCGCTCAACCCTTTCAACAAGGAACTAGTTAATAATTCTGAAGAAACTAATTACAAAAAACGAGATCTTTTATTTTACTTTTCTTTTTTTATTGCTTATTCCTTAGCTTTATGGACATAAATTATCGTAATAATGGAATGTTACAAATCTCATATTATTGTAACTTATTGAGTTGAATATTTACAATGTTGGGGAAAGAATAAAATTCTTAAGAATTGAAAGTTCTATTCGAGTTCTTTCATATTTATTTTTATTATTTATTTATTTTATTTTATTATTTATTTATTTATTTTTTTGCTCCTTCGGAAAGAGAGATAAAAGCTGGTGAATCAGAAAAAATTTATAAGTAAGAATAAAGAATAACAAAGTTTTCTTTTTTTATGGAACATACATATCAATATGCATGGATCATACCTTTCGCTCCACTTCCTGTTCCTATACTCATAGGAGTGGGGCTTCTCCTTATTCCGACGGCAACAAAAAATCTTCGGCGTGTGTGGGCTTTTTCTAGTGTTTTCTTACTAAGTATCGTTATGATTTTTTCAGCCGATCTGGCTATTCGGCAAATAAATGGTAGTCCTGTCTATCAATATGTATGGTCTTGGACTATCAATAATGATTTTTACTTAGAG